CCTTTTAATTTCAATTAGACGTTTACCAATAATAATAAATAACTAATCAATCTAAAAGAAAAGGTTAAATAACGAAAAAAGATAAATTCTGCCTAAGTCTTTGGCGAATGGAATCAAGACTCATTACTCATTCTTTTTTTGACACACGACAAGTAAAGTATGCTTAAAATGCCTTGTCGTGTGTCGAAGACCAGAAAGGCAAGGAATCCCCCTAGAATCCATTTTCCTTTCATTTATCTTTTTTCGTTCTATTCTCTGCTTAGGCTAGTATCTAGTCTAATTTTATTCTGGAATAAAAAACTTTTGATCCACTCTATGACATTGAAATAGGATATATGATGATAATAGTAACATCATTCCAATTTCGATTGAAAAAGGTGAAAAAGTAAAATAATTTTCTTCGCGATAGTTATATTATAACTAATAATGTAATAATAATGTATTATTAAAGTAATAATTTCAGACTTATTGTAAATGTAGACAAAAATAGAAATAAACTTTTTCAGAATTTTTTATTGATCGTCTAAAATTGTTAGTGTTAAAGAATTGTCAATACGAATTATCTTTTTGTTACGATCTTTATGTTGATAAATACACGAAGCTAGAAATTCATTTCGGACAATTGAACTTTCTCAAACTGTTTCTTTTTAAGAACCAAAAAAATTTGTGCCAAAATAACAGATGCAAAGAAGAACAAAAGACCTTGTACGCGTAATGGGTCTTGAAGGACTATTTCTGCGTCTCCCTGACCAAATCCACCCACATTAGGATTACTCGTTAATGGTTGATCAACTTTGATAGATTCGCCCTCTGAAACAAGAAGCTCCGGTCCTGGAGGGATGATATCAACCACTTCACGTCCATCCAAGGTATCCGCTATGCTTATTTCGTATCCGCCTTTTTCTTTTCGTAAAATTTTTTTTACTATACCCGCTGCTGTGGCATTATAAACTGTATTATTACTCTTGCTTCCGTCAGGATAAATCTGACCCCTTCCTCTGTTACCACCTACATATATCGGATATTTTAAAAAAGAAATATCTTTCTTAGTAGCAGGGTCCGGGGAAAGAATAGGAAAGGTGATTTCACTATATTTTTGCCCGGGAACAGGACCTATCACAAGAATATTTTTTTTATTGGGGCGGTAACTCTGAAAAGAAAGATTTCCGATCTTTTCTTTCATCTCTGGAGAAATACGATCAGCCGGGGCTAATTCAAATCCCTCAGGTAAAATAAGAACAGCCCCTACATTCAATCCCCCTTTCTTGCCGTTAGCAAGAACTTGTTTTAATTGCATATCATAAGGAATTCGAACAACTGCTTCAAATATAGTATTCGGAAGAATCGCTTGGGGAACCTCAATATCCACGGGCTTGTTAGCTAAATGGCAATTGGCACATACAATGCGTCCAGTCGCTTCTCGCGGATTTTCATAGCCTTGCTGGGCAAAAATGGGATACGCATTTGAACTGAAGGGCTTAGTAATTATATATATCATGAGCGAGACGGAAATGGATCGAGTAATCTGTTCTTTTATCCAATAAAAAGTATTTCTAGTTTGCATTTGCATGGTCCAATCATTTATCCCGAAAATTTCTACAATAAATTGGGTAGGTTGCTAGTATAGTTTCCTATCCGCGATTCTGCTATTTACTTTAAATGAAATAAGAAAGAATATTACTGGAATATAGAAAGATCGGCCCGCCTTGGATGGTTAAAAATGGAAAGATAAAGTATGATTTTGAATGGTTTGCTTATGTTTATGTACAAAAAAGAAACATTCTAATTTTAAATTAGAATTTTTTTTATATCCTTATTATCTTTTTTCTTTTCAGTCATTCAGTGAATGATAAATCACTACAAGTGATGGGGATACACGATTTAAATAGTGGAAAATCCAATATTTAAAAATTGTATCGAGAATGACTGGAAAAGTGGAAACAAGACCCGATATAATTTGATCATTATGAGCAAATCCAAAATCTTTGTAGATAGAGCCAATCATTAGTTCCCAACCGTGGGGCGAATGAAATCCAATACATAAATCCGTTAATAACAGAATAGAAAAAGCTTTTATTGTGTCACTTAAGTTATATAGGAATTCCTGAACCCAAGAATTAATAAGAATAAGTTCTTTATTCGCCAGAATAGAATAACTGCTTAGAATAAATAAACATATTATATTTGTCGAGAATTGCAAAATCATATGGATACAATCCTCGTTGTACATCTTGATAAATTGAATCGTTTCGTTGTGGATTCCGATACGAAGTTTTTGTAGATGCGTTTCCGGGTATTCCTTTACCATTTCGTCCAACAAGCGCAGCTCTTCTAATTCGATGCATTTTTCTAGAAAACTCTTTTCTTGAATCTCATTCAAAAAAGTTTCCAATTGCTTAGTATTCCACCAATTAGTAACCCAGGACTCCAGACTTTTTTGACATGATAACGCGATCAAACAAGGTAAAAAGACTATAGATACAAGATATAGAAAAGTAATAAATGTTTTCTTTTTTTCCAAATTTTTCATCTAGAATTTTTTTATGAACTCGTCGCATTCGTCGACTCTATGCAATCTAGATCTAGTAGTTCTATCAAACATGAAGTCTATTACAATTACAAGAACCAATCCATGCATTTAGTCTCTTTTTTTATTACTAAATTGAGTTTATTACCACCCAAAGACCCCTCCGTTGTATTTGTAGACCAAAAAGGTGAACTTTTTGGTTGTTCTGTATACGTCTGCTTTGACTCGAGTGGGCGTTCTGATAAAACTTCCATTAAGATAGGAAGGTAGGTATGCCGTCGAAAAAGTTCGAACAAGAGTATTGTAGATTTTTTATTTTACTTCGAGTTAAGAAAGAAAGTAAGTATTTATCATTTCAAAAGACTTCAATCGGTACACGCAAGAAATAGGCCAATTCAGCAGCTTTTTGTTCAATTTCTCGTGGAGTCCAATTTTCATCCGTACGGGTCAAAGGAATGGCCCCCTGGCCTCTTATTTCCAGATAAAGGACACGGCGAGTATAAATGCCCTCTTTAAATTCTATTCTAATAGACTTAATATCTTTTATAAGAAATCGGAGGCAGATGCGACGGTTTTTTCCAGGAAATCCCCAACGAAAAATACATACTATTCCTTCTTTTTTATCGAAAAAATCATAACCACTACCTACATTCAACGAAATTGTACACCACAAATAGGAGCTAATAAAGAGGCCCGCGATTCCATAGAAAGACATCACGATCCCTTGTGGAAAAAAAAGAATTTGCTGGGGGGGAAATAAGGATATAAAATTCCTACCGAGATAACTAGAAATTCCAACCAATAAGAATCCTAATGAACCTAGAAAAAGGATAATGGCCCAGCCTAAATTACTTATTTTTCGAGATCCTGTTATAAGTTCTATCCATATACGTTCTGATCGACAATTCATAATAGATCTGATTCCATTTAATTCAAATTAAAAGAAGACACCAAAGTAATTGAACTTTCCTTACTTTGTTATGTTTTCGATGTAACTCTCATCAACTAGTATTATAATCTGATGTGAAACTTTACCTTTTTTTTTAGTTTACCAGTAATTCACCCAATTAGTTAGAAAAACTCTACCCCTATACTATGTTTCTACATGTATAAGGGCTCTTTCTGTTATGCTCGTAAAAAATAACGTAGTATATGATTCTGCTAAATAGATATATGTGTTAGGTTTCAAGCCTAAGTTTTTAAAACAGGGATTTTGGCCACAGGGCTTAAACAATCTTGTTTTTTTGAACATGAAGAAATAAAGAAGCCATTGCAATTGCCGGAAATACTAGGCCTACTAAAGGCACAAGAATAGAGGGAAAGTTAATAGTTGTCATAGAATGGGTACCTCGATCTACTATATTGTACCTGTTTGTTATATTTTTTGTTGTTATTATGTTATTATATTAATTAAGTAATTAGAATTCTAATTAATTAAGTCTTAGATCTATTCTTTAGAAGTGAATAGAGTATCTAAAAAATGCGATTATTAGATTAATATAGCTATATTAATCTAATAATCGCATTTTTTTCATCTTATTTTTTATTCTTTTTATTCTAATAAAACACTTTTGGACACAAAGCAAAGAATTGACTTTAATTCTCGACTTTATTTATTTTTTGAGTTCCATCAAGATTTTCATCTTCTATTTTATTTAAATTCGTATCATTTGTGATTTGAGAATCAAGAGAATTGTGAATGGAATTATTAATGTGATTATTCCAATTATATTTTTTATTATAATTGTAATGATCATTAGAGGGATCATCACTCTTAGATCTTGAGTTCAGAAAAGAGGGATCCCCACAACAAAAATTAGAACAAGCAGGGTCATTGTCAATCTCCAAAATGTTCTTTTCAATATCGAAATACATGGAATCACTGTCCTCCTTACTATGACAAGTCGAAGTATTAGCATCATTAGAGTTTAAATTTCGAATGTCCGTGACCCGAAATGACTGATCACCATTAATGTACCTAAACCGGTCACTATTCTGACTCTTTTTCTCTATATCATTTAGAGTCGAATCTTCTCGGTTCCCGGTCTTTTCAATAGGACTCAGACTGTCCCTTGATTGACTTAATGCACACTCCGTTTTGGAGTCTTTTTTAGAATTGGAGTACCATTTCAAAAAAGGACATCCACCAGAGGGTTTGAAGTTTTCGTCTTTGCGAGAAAACGACCACCATTTCAAAAAAGGACATCCACCAGAGGGTTTGAAGTTTTCGTCTTTGCGAGAAAACGACCACCATTTCAAAAATGGACATCCAACAAAAGTACATCTAACAGAGGGTTTGAAGCTTATGTCTTTGCGATAAAAAGAACATATGTCTTTGCGATAAAAAGAACACCAGTAAAAAACCGGACACCTGACAGAAGGTTTTAACTCCCGTCTAACAATATTTGTTGTCATAAGCATATCCTTTATATATAAAAAAAAAAATTAGTAATATTCTTGTTCTTGAATGGGC